TAGAATCTAAAAGGGTAATAGAAGTTGCTCTTCTTTGAATCGAGTTGGCCCGAAATCAAATGAAAATATTCAATAATTTGAAATTTTTTGAAAAAGTCAAAGTTTTCTTTTTTTTTTTTTAGTGTCCGTCTATAATGACTGATGAATCAAGAACTTTCAATTGGAACTAAACGAATTCTTTAAATTAGTTTTTCTTACCGTCGTATCTGGATTGAGACTTAGGTAAATGTTTTATTTATATATGTAGTAAAAGAACATATCTAATTTAGCTCTTTCATGCCTATTCTAACTAGTTATTTTGGTTTTTTACTGGCTGCTTCAACTATAACCCCAGCTCTATTTATTGGTTTGAACAAGATACGACTTATTTGAAATGAATGAAATGAAATAAACAATTTACAAAAATCAAAATCAAAACCTCTCAGAATATTTCATTTCAGGTATTCTATGGTTCCTTCCCGCCAATTGCCAATTCCTGGTCATTGAGATTCACGGGTAATTAAGATTAATATTTAGGGATAGATCTTACCTCTCTTTTTATTCCCTAAAACAAATCGAAATGATTGAAGTTTTTCTATTTGGAATCGTCTTAGGTCTAATTCCTATTACTTTAACAGGATTATTTGTAACTGCATATTTACAATACAGGCGCGGTGATCAGTTGGACCTTTGATTGAGTAACATCTCTTTTTTTGATTGACCTCCTCCTTGTAGGAGGTCAAATTTAAGTTTCAATTCTACTTTGTTTTGTTAAGTTATTTCATTGTAATTCGACATAACATAAACGGAATCACGCTCTGTAGGATTTGAACCTACGACATCGGGTTTTGGAGACCCGCGTTCTACCGAACTGAACTAAGAGCGCTTTCTTATATCCTATAACAGTAGATACGATCGTAAAGAAGTAAAGAAAAGGATTTTTTTACCCCCTCGCGTGTATTGTGTACGTATAGTATGTAAAAAGAAAAGATTATGTCCAAATTTTCCCGATCTTACTCAATGAATCCCTCGTAACTGTCCATAGGAGAAATAATAGGTAGGGATGACAGGATTTGAACCCGTGACATTTTGTACCCAAAACAAACGCGCTACCAAGCTGCGCTACATCCCTTTTCAAAATTGTTGTACAGTGTCATTGTATAAAATCCATGTCTTGTTTTCCACATCCTTCTTTTTTGCTCTACCTATATAGATAGGTAGAGAATGTTCTTGTCATTCTTTTTTTTAGGGGGCGGCAAAATTTCATCTGCTGGGTCATTGTACATATGCATTTTAGTTAGTAATTCCTAATTCTAATTTCATTTCGAGCAAAAACAAATGATCTTGAACTAAAAGATCGGGTTATCTATGATCTATGTATTAGAATATCGAACTAGGACTATATATGTATTACAATATACAATACAAATAAAGAATTAAAATAAATAAGAAAAAAATAGAAAATAAAAGAATAAGGAGGATTTTCAATGCGAGATATAAAAACATATCTCTCAACGGCACCTGTGCTAACCACTCTATGGTTTGGGTCTTTAGCAGGTCTATTGATAGAAATTAATCGTTTATTTCCAGATGCCTTGTCATTCCCCTTTTTTTAATCCTGATTGAATTCTTGTATTGATCTGTGAAGAAATGAAGAAGATTTGAATACAATTCTACGTAACATGGCTCCAAATTTGCTCCCTTTTTCTTTCCTATCCTAAAAAAAAAAAGAAAGAGAAAGAAAAAGTGTATCGAACCTCAGTCAAAATACAGTGAATCTACAATAGAATTTGGGGGAAAAGAAATGGAAATGTGGATCCAGTCTAGGGGCGGTTCCACGAGATTCTAACATAGAAAGAAGAAAATACTGAGATTAGGATAGGAATTATTCCTAGTTAGAAAAAATTGTATTAATTAATTATTACGATATTCTTAATATTCTTCTATTAATGAATATGACTCTCTTTCTTTATAGTTATAGTAATTAGATTTTAGATTATAGTACTTCGAAGTCATTCGAATTCTAATAATTCGAAAAAGAAAATATTTACAAATTCCATTTCTAGTTAGTAACTTTTCTTAATATAGATATAGAATATAGATTCTTTTTTTTATTTTCTTTTTCTTTGGTTCGGATCAAAAAGAAAATAAGGAGAGTTCTAAAGTGAAGTCGATCCAAAAGGAAAAGGAGGTTCATGGCCAAGGGTAAAGATATCAGAATTATAGTGATTTTGGAATGTACCTGTTGTGTTCGAAAGGGTGTCAATAAAGAATCGCCGGGCATTTCTAGATATATTACTCAAAAGAATCGACACAATACACCCAATCGATTAGAATTTAAAAAATTTTGTCGCTATTGTCAAAAGTATACGATTCATGGGGAAATAAAGAAATAGATGGAACAGAATGCGTGTGTGATTTTTCCAAGTAGCGGGAAGAGTAAGAACTTTACATCTTAACATATATAATACAAACCAAATCCTATTTTGGTCGAATCTGAAATGAATACGAAAAAAATAGAATTCTATTTTAGAGATTATTTTAGATATAAGGAATAAACAAACAAGGAATAAGCAAACCATGGATAAATCCAAACAACCTTTTCGTAAATCCAAGCGATCTTTTCGTAGGCGTTTACCCCCAATTGGATCGGGGGATCGAATCGATTATAGAAACATGAGTTTAATTAGTCGATTTATTAGTGAACAAGGAAAAATCTTATCTAGACGGACGAATAGGTTGACCTTGAAACAGCAACGATTAATTACTATTGCTATAAAACAAGCTCGTATTTTATCTTCGTTACCTTTTCGTAATAATGAGAAACAATTGGAGAGAGTGGAGTCGATCCCTAGAACTACTGGTCCTAGAACCAAAAATAAATAGATATACTCCTCAAAACTCCAATCGGAACTCAAGCTCATATTAATGTTTTGCTCGAAAAAAACTAGAATCCAGATTTGATTCTTGTATTATAAAAAAGGAAAAATAGGGAAGAAATCTTTTTTTCTTGAAAAATGTTCGTTTATTCCTACTACTCAAATCTTGTTTATTCCTACTACTCAAATCTTAATTTCTTTTTCTTCTATCTTCCCGGAGTCCATTCTCCGGGAAATCCTGTTTCAATCATTCTTGTTTCCTGTATAATAGATTCTATTAAGATTCTTTTATTCCTTTATTTGATTTGTATTTTATTTTTGATTGATAATTTTATTTGAAATAATATCAAAACAATTCTTATTTGATAGGGCTATTTGCGCAAGTATTTTACGATTCAGAAGCAATTGTCTCTTGTACAGATTGTGGATGAATAGGCTATAACTATAGAATAGCCTATCCTCACGAGTTACCGCATTTATCCGAGTGATCCACAAACGACGAAAATCTCTCTTTTTCCTGCTCCTATCTCGATGAGAGGAAACCAAAGCTCTCATTCTTTGTTGAGTAGTCGTTCGAGTAAGTCTTGAATGAGCCCCTATAAAGGTTGATGCAAATAAACGAATCTTTTTTCGACGTCTCCGAGCTGTATATCCTCGTTTAACTCTGGTCATTGAATCAAATGAAACTTTCTTGAATAACTAATTGATTTCTCTTCTTTCAGTCATCCTTTTCCTCCGGTCGATTAATAACAAAACGGATTCTTCCGATATATAAAATATAAATCCCAATGGCTTTTGCGACTATGACCTTCCCGACCACGATTTTTTCTTTCTTCAAGGTATCTCGCCTGGAAATAAGAAATTCGACTGCTACTAAAGAAAAAAGAATAGTGGGTTCCCTCGTTTCTATGGCAACTTCTGAAACGGTGAGGTCCTCTCTATACACCGGAGCCTCTTCTTTCATTTCATCAAATTTTATTGTGAACTTGTATAGTTCACACTCTTTGGCTCTACCCATCCATTTTTCAATTAGAATTCTTTTTTAAATTCTAATTCTAAAGTAATAGTCCTTTTCACAAAAAAGCTATCCATACAGTGACGGCATTTAATTCTGAAAGTTGGCTAGGTAGCTGACCCTGTTAGTCCGTTTTTTCAAGAATAGGAGCATAACCTTTTTCCTCCGCTTAATGGATAACTATTTGTTACCAATGGAGAATTCCTTCTCATCTCAAACAGAGTGATTGGATTTGCACCAATAGAAACCATAAATTCATAACATAATTAGGTATATTATAGATCTTCATTTTTAGATAAGAGTCAATGAAATGGCCGTCTTCCACTCTATCTATCCTAATTCATTGGTAGTGGTAGTGGTCGTTGATACTGGAAACATTTCATGATCTGAACTGAACGAGTCGCACATACACCCTAGTACATGTTCCTCGACGCTGAGGACATCCTCGAAGAGCGGGAGATTTCGTGACATTTCTTATTGGCTGTCTTGCGTTTCTAATAAGTTGTTTAATGGTTGGCATGGCGTGTCTATAGAATCTCATTCTAGATAGAATAGAGCGGGTTGGCTTAGATCGATCTTAACCTGATGGTTGATGATTATGAATGATTTCTATTCACACGGAAAATTCGAATTTCTCAATGGATTTCGTATATTTATAAGGAATCCCCAGTATTTTCATTTTCGATCGCTACAAGATCAACGATGCCATGAGCTTGGGCTTCTGTTGCTGACATAAAAACATCCCTTTCCATATCTTCGGATATAACCCATAAAGGGTTGCCCGTTCTTTGTACATAAACTTTTGTGAGAGTTTCGCGAAGCTTCAATAGTTCTTCTGCTTCCAGGATAAATTCCCCTGCTTGTGCCTCGTAAAAAGAACTAGCAGGTTGGTGAATCATAACCCTGATGATATTGATATAACATCATGAACGGTTCTTCTATCTATATATCGCACGATTGGGTTAAAGTAAGGGGGAATCAAAATAACAATAAAAAATAGAATTAAACAACCGTACGGGCATCTTTTGTACATTGCATACGGCTCTGCAATGGAATTGATTTTTTCGATAGAAGAAATTCTATCGAAAAGAATAAATAGAACCCATCCGATCCAAATCGTTAAATGA